TTTATCAAAAAAAGAAGTTAGTTCTGCTAATCCTCTTATACCCGCAATTAAGGTTTTTGCATAAAAAACGTCTATGTAACCACGATTATATGACCAATTATATATTCGATTTATAATTTTATCCCAGAGAATTCTATGAGGACCTTTTTTAACAAAAAAATTAATTAACTTAAAATTTTTAAAATAGGAATAAGCAGGACCATATAAAAGTAACGCTATAAATATTCCGAAATAAGCTATACTAACTGAAAAAGTGGCGTTTATCAGAAACTCATACCAATCAAAAAAGTTGTTCGAGTCTGAATGTAAAAAATTTATGGACGGAATTAACCATTTTGATAATATATCAAAATGAATTCTTCCTTGATCAAAAGGAAGAATTCCTATGTATCCAATAAACAAAGTAAATATGACCAATACAAGAAGTGGAAATAACATAGTATTGTCCGCTTCATAAGGATACGTGGAAGCTTTTGTATTGTCAAAAATTTTATTTATAGTAATAAGGGGTCGCATCATATTGCTTATTTCATTACCATAAACTTGCTTTTCTTTTAAAGAAATCTTTTCATAATTATTCATTGTTGATACAAAATAATTATTTTGTATCACTTTTGACCCGGTTTTGCCCCATATAGATATTGAATATAATCCATTATTTTTTTTGGCACTGTAATTTTTACAATTAATGTTTAAATGGCCCTCAAAAGTAAGTAAATACATTCGAAACATATAAAATGCAGTTAATCCTGCTGTAAAATAAGCTACTGTTGCAAATATTGGTGAATATAACCAACTATCATTAAGAATTTCGTCTTTGGACCAAAAACAAGCAAGGGGTGGAATACCACAAAGAGAAAGTGTGCCTAATAAAAATGAAGTTTTTGTAATTGGGGCATATTTTGTTAAACCACCCATAAGAGCCATATTCTGGCTTTTATCTGGGGAATATCCAACAACGCTTTCCATTGAATGAATAATGGACCCAGATCCTAAAAATAATAATGCTTTCGAATAAGCATGAGTAATCAAATGAAATAAAGCAGCTCGGTAAGATCCCATACCTAAAGCTAACATAATATAACCTAATTGAGACATTGTAGAATAGGCTAAACTTCTTTTAATGTCTCTTTGAGCAAGAGCTAAAGTAGCTCCTAATAGTAGCGTTATTATACCAACCAAAGCAATAATATTCATTATGTAAGGTATGATTGTAAAAAGAGGAAAAAGTCGAGCTACAAGAAAAATACCTGCTGCCACCATAGTAGCAGCATGTATAAGAGCCGAAATAGGAGTTGGGCCTTCCATAGCATCGGGTAACCATACATGAAGGGGGAATTGTGCAGATTTAGCAGCCGCACCAACAAATAATAGGGAAGCACACAACGTAAGAAAGAAAGAATTGTACCCATTATTAGCAATTAAATTCTTTGCTATTTCAAAAAAATCCCGAAATTCAAAACTGCCCGTTATCCAATAAAGACCTAAGATTCCTAAAAATAAACAAAAATCCCCTACCCGATTAGTTACAAAGGCTTTTTGACAAGCATTTGCTGCAAGGGGTCGTGTGAACCAAAAACCTATTAATAGATATGAACACATTCCAACTAATTCCCAAAAAATATAAATTTGTATCAAATTGGAACTTGTAACTAATCCCAGCATGGAAGCATTAAAAAAACTCATATAAGCAAAAAATCTCAAATAACCCTGATCATGAGACATATAATTGTCACTATAAATAAGAACCATTATTCCAACAGTCGTAATTAATATTAACATAATGGAAGTAAGTGGATCTATCAAGTTACCGAAATCTAAGGAAAAATCATTATTGATGGTCCAAGACCATACATATTGGTAGATAGGACTGCCATCTATTTGCTTAATAGAAAGGATGGCAGAAAAAATCATTATGATACTTAGTAATAAAACACTAAAAAAGGCCCATATTCGACGAATCCGTTTTGTAGCCGCCGGAAAAAGGAGAAGACCCATCCCTATTGCTATAGGAATTGGAAGGGGAATAAAAGGTATGATCCATGCACCTTGATATGTATATTCCATAATATTATTATATTTTTATTAATTTTTTTCTTTTTTTTTGTTTCCGATTCACCAGCTCTTATATGTATTTCTCGATTTCGAAAGAAGTAAAAGTATGAAATAACTTAACAAGAATATAGTTACAAGAATATAGTTCAAAATTTGACCTTTATCTTTATCTTAAAAATTGGAAGAATTCCTAGATTCCATATTATAAATTGGATATTCAAATAAAGTAAAGCAATTAAAATAATCAAATTAAAATTGATTAAATAAAAAGATATAATATAAGATTAAGTTAGTCTTCAATATTAATTCAGAATAATTAAATTTAAGATCTAGAAAGAAAAGATACAGAATAGAATATTTTCAACCATTTTATTAGCACAAAAATTTTTGTTTGGATCCATACAACAAGAAATGATTAAAAATAACTATTTTATTCAGATATGGATCCTATGACCCACTAAAAACTCAACCGGATCAACATATCATTTAATAAATTAATTACTAACAGATACTGGTCTCATTCTATTTTTCTAATTTTAATTAGATATACTTTACTTCCTCAATTACAATTAATAGAAAGAATTTGACAGCGAAGTTTTATTAAATTAGGTAAGGGTTCTGAAACTTTTATATTTTATATAAAATAGAACGTGATGAGAATGTGCTAATGAACCCTTTTTTTTATTACTAATGGCAAACAACCACATTTTTATAGACACAAATTCAATATCATATAATATAGTCACTACCTTCATTCGGCTATATATATAAAATACTAGCCAGTATAAATAAACCCTCCTTCAGATCCGATATTGTATGTAATAGTATTCACAAAAGCTTTTTACTTTAATATTAAATTAAACAATAGATGTCTTACACATTTAACTATAACAATGACAAATATCTTATCTGCAAAATGGCGGTTCCGAAAAAACGTACTTCTCTATCCAAAAAGCGTATTCATAAAAATTTTTGGAAAAACAAAGCGTATTGGGCGGCAATAAAAGCATTTTCTTTAGCAAAATCCCTTTCCACTGGGAATTCTAAAAGTTTTTTTGTGCGACAAACAAACAAGTAATAAAGTCTTGAAATAATCTTAATCGATATGAAATAAACCAACTAAAACTAATTAGATAATTTATAATTATCTAATTTAGTTTAGTAAGATAAGATGAATAATTATTCAAAATTTCTATTTTTAACTTAAAAATTTGAGATAGAATTTTCTGGTGTTGTATATTGTAGGATACAAATTTTCTGTGTACTGGATAATGAGGCATAAAACCAAAGTTTCACCTTTCTCTTTAGTGAGTTTTTGATGGGGTGGGGATTTTTATTTTCCCCATCAATTCATTTTATAAATTCAATTCTATATCTTATATATAGTAAAATTCGAATCCATTTTTAAAATTTGACTCTTTTTTTATATCTACAGCCCGTTAATTGGTTTGGTAAATATAAATATACTATTTATATTAATATGAATTATCGACACAATAAAAATCCTAGGAATTCGTCGAGTTTGAATACCAAGCTATCAAAATATTTATAACAATACTTTGGCTGTCTGTAGTAATTCGTGATTCAGAAAATAGAAAAAATGGATAGAAAAAGTTGGAAGTTATGGGCATGAATTAAGATAACCATCCGGTTACAACTCTTCAATGGAAGGCTATTTTTTGGATTGTTAAAACTAACACCATCCTAAAATTAAGTTAATTATTATTAAACGTTCCACCAGGAATTTTTACGTTATTTTCGAATGTTTCCACAAGATATTGCATTGAATTGTCTCCTTCCATCTAGCCAATTGAAGACAGATGGGTTATTATGATTTCGAGCAAGCCGCTATGGTGAAATCGGTAGACACGCTGCTCTTAGGAAGCAGTGCTAGAGCATCTCGGTTCGAGTCCGAGTAGCGGCATATTAATAATTTTGAAATACTAGTCAAATAAATACTAGAATAACTCCTATAATGTATAGAATTACATTCTATATTTATGTCCCATTTTAGAACCCTTTTTAGGAATTTTTATGATATTTTTTACTTTAGAACACATATTAACTCACATTTCTTTGTCGATTGTTTCAATTGTAATTACGATTTTTTTGATGAACTTATTAATCCACGAAATTGTAGGGCTATCCCATTCGTCGGAAAAAGGGATGGGAGCTTCTTTTTTATGTATAACAGGATTATTAATTATTCGTTGGATTTATTCGGGACATTTACCCTTAAGTGATTTATATGAATCATTAATGTTTCTTTCATGGAGTTTCTCAATTATTTATATTACTTTTTTTAGAAATAAAAAAAGTAATATAAATGTACTAATAGCGCCCGGTACTATTTTTACCCAAGGGTTTGCAACTTCAGGTCTTTTAAGAGAAATACATCAATCTACAATATTAGTACCTGCTCTACAATCACAGTGGTTAATGATGCACGTAAGTATGATGGTATTGAGCTATGCAGCTCTTCTCTGTGGATCATTATTATCAGTAGCTCTTCTAGTCATTATATTTCGAAAAAATATTTCTACTTTTTCGAAATATAAAGGCTATTATTTACCGATTGGTCCACTTTACTTTAGTGAAATACAATACGTGAATGAAAAAAGCAATGTTTTAAAAAAAAAAAATTTGCTTTCGTTTAGAAATTATCACAAGTATCAATTAATTCAGCAATTGGATTGTTGGAGTTCACGTGTTATTAGTCTCGGCTTTTTATTTTTAACCATAGGTATTCTTTCTGGAGCAGTATGGGCTAATGAAGCATGGGGGTCGTATTGGAATTGGGATCCAAAAGAAACTTGGGCATTTATTACTTGGACAATATTCGCAATTTATTTACATACCAGAACAAATAAAAGTTTGCAAGTCTCAAATTCAGCAATTGTGGCCTCTATCGGTTTTTTTATAATTTGGATATGCTATTTTGGAGTAAATCTATTAGGAATAGGGCTACATAGTTATGGTTCATTTGTATTAACATCTAATTGAAAAAAAAAATATATATATTTTACGAATCGAATACACAATATATAGAAATAATAGCATATAAGGAAAGTTTATATGAGTTTTTGAGAACCATTTGAATCAAGTAGTGTTTCAAACGGTTCTCAAAAACTCAAGTATTTGATTAGAATGAAAAGAAATTATTTTTGTTTTTTATCTATTCTTATTCATGAAAATTATCTATAAAAGTAATTAGATAGAATAGTTTCTACCTTGTCAATTGATAGTGAGAGAATGAAATCCGGATAAATACCAATACCTACCACGGGTAGAAAAATACAGATTGAAACAAAAAGTTCTCTCGGCCCAGAATCAAAAAAAGAAGAATTAAGAGACTTAAATTGCTTGTATCCATAAAACATTTGACGTAACATAGATAATGAATAAATAGGAGTTAATATCATTCCAATTGCCGTTACAAAAGTAATTAGTATTTTTGGCATTAACAAATATTTTTGGCTCGTAATTAGTCCAAAAAAAACCACCAATTCTGCAGCAAAACCACTCATTCCAGGCAAGGCAAGAGAAGCCATCGAGAAGCTACTGAACATTGTAAATATTTTTGGCATTGGAATAGCTATTCCTCCCATTTCATCAAGATAAAAAAGACGTATTCTGTCGTAACTCGTTCCTGCCAAGAAAAAAAGTGCAGCACCAATAAATCCATGAGAGATCATTTGTAAAATGGCTCCGTTAAGTCCTGTATCTGTTATGGAACAAATTCCTATAATTATGAAACCCATATGAGATACGGAGGAATAGGCAATTCTTTTTTTTAAATTTCGCTGACCAAGAGATGTTGAAGCTGCATAGATTATTTGAATTGCACCTACTATTATCAACCAGGGAGAAAATATAGAATGAGCATGGGGTAATAATTCCATATTGATCCGAACCAATCCATATGCTCCCATTTTTAATAAAATTCCGGCTAAAAGCATACATGTACTGTAATGTGCTTCTCCATGGGTATCTGGTAACCATGTATGTAGGGGTATAATCGGCAATTTGACAGCATAAGCAATAAGAAATCCAAAATAAAATAGTATTTCCAATGCCACTGGATACGGTTGATTGGCTGATGTTTCAAAATTTAATGTTGGTTCATTGGAACCATATAAACCCATACCTAGAACTCCCATTAAAAGAAAAATAGAACCACCGGCAGTGTACAAAATAAACTTTGTAGCTGAATACAAACGTTTCTTACCTCCCCACATGGATAGAAGTAAATAGACAGGAATTAATTCGAACTCCCACATGATAAAAAAAAGTAAAAGATCCCGAGAAGAAAATAATCCTATTTGACCACTGTACATTGCTAACATGAGGAAATGGAACAATCGCGAATCTCGCGTAACCGGCCAAGCCGCTAAAGTAGCTAAAGTAGTGATGAATCCCGTAAGTAAAATAGGTCCCACGGAAAGTCCATCAATTCCTAGTCGCCAGTGAAAATCAAAAAAATGAATCCACTTATAATCCTGCTCTAATTGAATTAATGGATCGTCTAATTGGAAATGATAACAGAATACATAGGCCGTTATAAGTAACTCTAATATACATATACATATAGTATACCACCTAATTATCTTATTTCCTCTATGAGGAAAAAAGAAAATAAAAGTACCCGCGAATATTGGCAAACCAACAATTATTGTTAACCAAGGAAAATTATTCGTGGTAAAGACAAGATACACTTTGACCAGAAAAAACCCGTGCTCGAAAGAAAATAATATAATTTTTCGAGTACGGATTTTGTCGGTAAAGATAGAAATTGGATTCAAGTGGAATTTTTTGAAACGTATCAATAAGCTAGGCCCATACTACGAGTTGTCTCATGCCATAAATAAACCCGGACACTCAAAAAATCCGTTGGACAAGCGGATTCGCATCTTTTACAACCTACACAGTCTTCTGTTCTTGGAGCAGAAGCAATTTGCTTAGCTTTACACCCATCCCAAGGTATCATTTCTAATACATCCGTGGGGCAAGCTCGTACACATTGAGTACACCCTATACATGTATCATAAATCTTTACTGAATGTGACATTGGATCTATAAAATTTTTGAACATTATAAATTATCGATCTAGTAAAGTAGTAAATTTATTATATATTGTAGACACCAGACGAATCAATGATTTAGATTTATCAGAATCAATCTACTTCTTCTGTATATGCTCATGAATTCATGAAAGAGCACCAAGATACTTTGATTTTTTGCGTTTTATTAAAAAGTTCTTTATCTTTATGTGTCACATACTTACTTTAATTGGTGAATATTTATTTATATATGTATGTAAATATTGAATTTGGTGTATGTATATGTTACCACTATTTATTCAACAAATTAGATTGATTGATACGAGTTGATTTTCTGTTACGATGAATTGATGAAACAATGGCTAATCCAATAGCAGCTTCAGCAGCTGCTATTCCTATAACAAAAATCGAGAAAATGTCTCCTTTTAATTGACGATTATCAAATAAATCAGAAAATGTTACGAAATTTATGTTAACTGCATTCAGTATAAGCTCAAGACACATAAGCGCTCGAACCATATTTCGACTTGTAATCAATCCATAGATACCAATGGATAATAAATAGGCACTCAAAACAAGTACATGTTCGAGCATCATTGACCAACTCCTTATAAATCTTGATTCATTTCAATATGAACAACAATTCAACCGATTCAATTCACTAAAATAAGAATATAAAAGGTACATAATAAAAGAAGGTATTGATTATAGATAAAAGAGTGAATTAAGAATATTTCCGTTTTCTAATTTTATACATGAACAATAAATGGAATTTAAATAAAAGAATACTTGCCTATCAATTTGTTTAGTAATTCTTATTATTTTTATTTCTAAGTATTTAATACTGCCGAGCCATAGAAATTGCACCTATCAAGGCAACTAAAAGAATTATCGAAATAAGTTCGAATGGAAGAAAAAAATCTGTTGATAAATGAATCCCAATTTGTTGACCATTATTTATCAAGTCCTGCTCTATAATTTGGTTTGATCTTGTAGTCCAAACAATCCCATACCATGATGTATCTAGGATAGTAGTAATTAGTGAAACAAAAATACTTGTACAAACTAGTGAAGTAACTCCATCTCCAACGGTCCAAAGATGGAAATCGCTGTAATATTCTGAACCATTAATGAACATCACAGCAAATATAATTAATATATTTATTGCTCCCACATAAATAAGGAGCTGTGCAGCAGCGACAAAATGAGAGTTCAATGGAGTATAGAATAAGGATGTAGAAACAAGAACCAACCCTAATGAAAAAGCAGAAAAAATGGGATTGGTGAGTAATACGACTCCTAGACCTCCCATTATAAGACCCAACCCCAAAAAAACTAGAAGAAAATCATGTATTGGTCCAGGTAAATCCATTCTATGTAAAAAAATTAAGTAGAATTTTTTCATGACCCTATTGACCAAATCAGGAAAAAAGAAGTTACCCTATTTTTGATACGTTTTAAAAATCTATTAAAATCTAACGAGGTGTGGGTGTTGATATGGATATGCCTAGTAATTAGCTGATTGACTACCACTTTTCTATCCGTAAGTTTCTTTCGAAATTTTTTTTTATAGAATCACAGGTATTCTATTATATATAACCAACCAATATGAATCGATTTTATGAATTTCAATCCAAAACAAATTTGAATTTTCACTATTCTTCGTATTCCGAGTTATTGAACAAGCAAAATGAAAGAAGCTTTACTTTAAAACTACATTTAGATCAAAATGGAATCTTACTAATTAATTAGTAATAGTTTTTGAATCAAGTAGTTTACCCGTGGCTCTTTTTTTTTGAGTTGAATTCGTAATTGTTTGAATTGTGTAATCTCTAATCACTGACATTGGTAACCGACCCAAAGCAATTTGATTATAATTCAACTCGTGACGATCATACGTCGAAAGCTCATATTCTTCAGTCATTGATAAACAATTCGTTGGACAATACTCAACGCAGTTACCACAAAATATACAGATTCCAAAATCAATACTATAATTAAGCAATCGTTTTTTTCGAATATTTGTTTCCAATTTCCAATCAACAACGGGGAGATCTATAGGACATACCCGAACACATACTTCACAAGCAATGCATTTATCAAATTCAAAGTGGATTCGTCCACGAAAACGCTCTGATGCTATCACTTTTTCATAAGGATATTGGATAGTTACAGGTAAACGATTCGCGTGAGATAAAGTAATCATAAAACTTTGACCAATATACCTTGCAGCTCGTACCGTTTGTTGTCCATAATTCATGAACCCAGTTACCATAGGGAACATATCTTGAATATCAAAAAATAATTGGATGTTTCTTTCTCTTGTTTGAGAGAAGTTATGAATTTAGAATATCATACGGCTTTACAGGGAAAAAAGTTGGGAAGATGTTGTCAATAATAGATTACCTAAAGAGATAGGTAAAAGAAATTTCCACCCAAGATTTAATAGTTGGTCTATTCTCATCCTCGGTAACGTCCATCTTGTTGTGATAGAAATGAACAAGAACAAATAAGCTTTAGCTAATGTAATAAAGATACCAATTGTCATTCCAAAGACTCCACCCATTTCATTTATTCCGAAAAGCTCAGGAATTAATATGTATGGAATAGATAGATTCCAGCCTCCCAAGTAAAGAACGGTTACAAATAATGAAGAAACTAGTAGATTTAGATAGGAAGCAACATAAAATAAACCAAATTTTATACCTGAATATTCAGTTTGATAACCCGCTACTAATTCTTCCTCTGCTTCTGGTAAATCAAAAGGTAATCTTTCGCACTCTGCTAGTGAAGAAATGAAAAAAACAGTAAACCCTATAGGTTGGCGCCACAGATTCCAACCCCAAAAACCATATTGTGACTGCGCCTCAACTATATCAACTGTACTTGAACTGTTAGATAATTATAGTCGGTGATAATATTACTACTCCCATCGCTATTGCAAAACCGTACATGAGACTTAAGCTTCATACGGCTCCTCAATGGCCACAAATAAATCTAAGGACTGTTTCAATATTATCTCGATATTATAGGGCAGATATAGTGAAGATACATCTAAGAGTCCCAAATTAGACCAATGCAATTCTGTCTGCTATAATAAAAAAATGCTTCTGAATTGATCTCATCCTTTATAATTTTTTTGTTTAGTAATAACTTAACACTTCACTAAAATACTCATTGGATCGTCTTGTATCAATAGATATTTATTTCAACTCATTTGTTTCAATTACGAAGAATAATTAGATATTCCATTAATTCAGTTCATGAATAATGACAAGAATTCTATCTGTGTATTAAGATTACAATCCATAAATTAAGATATATAGAAAAAGGATTACTTCGTTCCTAATAGTAATTTGTTAATCAGTGGATAGGAGCATACTCTGAATCGGGATCGTAGGGAAGTACTGCTGGATTATTTCTACCAATTTTTAGTCCCATTTAGTATTCCTTTTTTATTATGCAGAAATACCCCTTTGGATAACTTACTTACATTATCTACATTACTAATCCTTTGTGTACCTTAGTATTCCTAATCTTACACTAAATTTTGTTAGACCCCCGGGGTAATACGTACAATAAAAACCCTATGCAGTTGATCTTTTGTACCCGCTTCAAACTAGGATATGATGACTAATCAACCAATCTTGGGGTAATCCGACTGGTTCTACTGTATTATATTTACGTATGTTTAACTCTTGTACCTAGGGAATGAGACTTAATCTTTTTACTGCCAATTTAGAAGCTGTTTTGTTTCACTCATATAACTATCTGGTTTAGTTCATCGCCCCAAATGATAAAAAAACGAGAATATATATTCAATACATTTCACTTTTCCTACAACGAAAAAAGGTAGGTAAAAATGAAGTAATGTCCCAACGAATCGCACGTAGAGATATTGATAACACACATGGAGTTAATGGTATTTCATAACTAATTGATTGAGCAGCAGCTCGTAGACCACCCAAAAAGGAGTATTTATTATTTGATCCATATCCTGACATAAGAAGTCCAATGGGAGCAATACTGGAAATAGCAATCCATAAAAAAACCCCTATACTGAGATCGGCTAAAACAAGGTGATAGCCAAAAGGAATTACTAAATAACTTAGTAAAATGGATATCACTGCTATAGATGGCCCGATACTAAATAAACGAATATCTCCTCTAGATGGGAGAAGATCTTCTTTAAAAAGTAATTTGGTACCGTCTGCTAGAGCTTGAAGAATTCCCAAAGGACCCGCGTATTCGGGCCCAATACGTTGTTGTACCCCTGCAGATATTTGTCGTTCCAACCACACAATTACTAGCACCCCTATTATGATTCCCGATACAAGAATAAAAATGGGAACAAGTAACCATATGAGTCCGTAAACTTCTTTTAAGGATTCCGATCTGGAAAAAGAATTGATAGCTTGTAGTTTTGTCGTATCAATTATCATTTCAACGATCAACTTCTCCCATAATAATATCTATACTACCTAGTATTGTCATAATATCGGCCAATTTCATTCTTTTAACTAATTGAGGAAGAATTTGCAAATTGATAAAACCAGGTGGGCGAATTTTCCATCTCCAGGGAAAAACACTCTGATCTCCTACGAGAAAAATCCCCAATTCTCCCTTTGGGGCTTCTATTCTCACATAAAGCTCTTGTTTAGATAATTCAAAAGTGGGTGAAGGCTTTTTACTAATGAATCGATAATCAAAATCATTCCATTCGGAATCCTTTGCTCTATCAAAGCGGCGTACCTCTAAATTCTCATAGGGACCCCCCGGAATTCCTTCCAGAGCTTGTTGAATAATTTTTATGGATTCCGTCATTTCACTAATTCGAACTAAATAACGAGCTAATGAATCTCCTTCTTTTTGCCACTGCACTTCCCAATCAAATTCGTCGTAACACTCATAATGATCAACTTTACGAAGATCCCATTGAATTCCGGAAGCTCGTAGCATTGGCCCTGATAAACCCCAATTTATTGCTTCTTCTCCACCAATAATGCCCACTCCTTCAACTCGTTCCAAAAAAATGGGATTGCGCGTAATAAGTTTTTGATATTCAGTAACCCCTGTTAAAAAATAATCACAGAAATCTAAACATTTGTCTATCCAGCCATAAGGTAGATCTGCCGCGACCCCCCCGATACGAAAATAATTATGCATCATTCGCATACCTGTGGCAGATTCGAATAGGTCATATATTAATTCCCTTTCTCGGAAAATATAAAAGAAAGGAGTCTGCGCACCAATATCCGCCATAAAAGGGCCAAGCCATAACAAATGAGAAGCTATACGACTCAGTTCTAGCATAATTACTCTAATATAGCTTGCTCTTTTTGGTACTTGAATATTTCCCAACTGTTCTGGTCCATTTACCGTTATTGCCTCTGTAAACATAGTCGCTAAATAATCCCAGCGTGTTACATAAGGAAGATATTGTATAATTGTTCGATTTTCCGCAATTTTTTCCATTCCTCTGTGTAAATAACCCAATATGGGTTCACAGTCAATAACATCTTCCCCATCTAGAGTAACGACGAGTCGAAGAACACCATGCATTGATGGGTGTTGAGGACCCATATTGACTATCATGAGATCCTTTCTTGTAGTTGGTACAGTCATCTATTTTTTCCCCAATTCATTATTCTACGGATTGCTAAAAACGAACAAAATCAAAATTAAAAATTTTTGATTTAATTTAAAGTAGAATTATAATCTAAATCGAATAAATCAAATAGAATCTTCAAATTAAATTAACGGGTTTTTGACTCCCGAATACTCAAATTATTAATTAATTCTTTATAACGTACTTTATTTTTCTTTGACAAATAAGACAACAGCCGTTGACGTTTTCCTAGAATTTTTCGTAGACCTCTCTGAGATAAAAAGTCTTTTCTGTGTAATTCCAAATGGGAAGTAAGTTTACGTATTTTATTGGTGAAACTGAATACTTGAAATTCTACGGACCCCCTGTTTTCTTTTTTTTCTTCTTGCGAAATAGCTGAAACAAATAAACTTTTTATCATAAGAATTTTTCCCTCTTTTTTTTTACAAATACAAATATGGATTTACTGATCCCTAATAATATTCCCAAGTATTCTTGTTATACACAACAAGCTGAATTGATTCACTTTTTTATAAAAAAGTGAATCAATTTCAATTCAATAATAAAAATAAAAAATTTTCAAATTATTCAGATATATATTATATATATAGGAGCAAGTCGATTTCTAACCCACAAAAGAGAAAAGCTTAGACCGAAGATAAGATAAAATTAGGACGATTCATTACTAGATCTAATTCTAAGCTAAGATAAAGTGATTGAATCAATATCATGCATGTACCATAATGAAATATAACACAAAACGTTCGTTTATTTATTTGTCTTCATATACCACATCATCAGATAGGGCACTTCCATGTAAATGTACCATCACCTAATTATCAATTAGGAATACATATGTATTCTTGACATACTGAAACGACTACCATTATTGGTATCAAACCAATAGCGATTCATACAAGCTAAATCTTCTAATCGATAATTGGGCCAAAGAAAGAATTTGAATTTTAAAAAATTATTTATATCTACACCAAGATTCTTATCCTCATAAAAAAATGGATCACAGTTTCTTGTACTGTTTTCATTGGAAAATTCTTGGTTTCTATCCCCAACCTTTAAATTTAACGAATTTAAACAAATTTGAATTCTCAATTCTCTCCGGCGTCTGGGAGATAAAATATTTTCAGGAACAAGAAAATCATAATTATTTTCGTCTCGATTCCCAAACAAAATCTCATGTCGTTCAATGTATTCAGTAAGACCCTTGTTATCAACATTTATTTTTTTTTTGCATGTTTCGTACTTACTTTTATGCACCTGCGAAATCGCTATGGTTTGGTACATGATAAACTGCCCATCCCAGTTTATTGATAGCCGAGCTGGCTCAATAAGCAACAGTCTTCTTTTTATCAATTTTATAAGAGTTGTAGCCTTCGGAATCAGCATTACATCCGCACTCATTTCGTCTCTTTGAATAGAGGATATCGCAATTTCCTTTGGATTTTTCAATCTAAGGAGTAGACAATATATCTTAATATTGTTGATGATTTTTTGGTTAAAGGAATTCTCCCATCTCAATTGAAAAAGAAAATATTTTTTCAGGAAAAAATCCAATTCTGCTGCTATGTTGCTCCTAGATTTCTTTTTATTTATGTTCTTTTGAATGTTTGATCTATCAAAATCTTCTTTACCATCTTTTTGTTTTTTTAATGGATCAGATCCTGGATTATTTTCGTTTTGTACATATGATCCAAGATCTCCTCGGATGGGCTGTTGTTTTTCTTCTTGATTTCTATTCTCTAATTCAAGAGGTTTGTTTTGATTATATAATATATGAAGAGCCCTTTTTTGCTTTTCATTTATATTAATTTTAAATTTTAAAAGAAGCAAATTGAGTGGTATGATCCAAGGTTGAATTTTATATGCATCATAAAGTAATAGAAATTCTGGGAAAAACCAAAGTTCTCGATTCGAAATAGACCAATTTAGTATTTCTTCATTCATTCCCATCCAGTCAAAAAATATTTTTGTTTGATTGGCTGAGTCGATTTGTTTATGAATCGCGAGATTCATAAAACCCTTATTATCCGTTTTATTTTTTTCCATTTTATCTATTATTTGATAATAATCAATCTGAAACTTCATTTTTTTAGTAATGGTGGTACTGGCTCCGATATCTATATTTGTCCATTCCGCAATATTGTTCTTTTTTCTAAGACAAAAATTAATAGTTCTCCAATCAATATATTTTCTATCCGAATTTTTATCCCTATCAATAACATAATCTTCTCTTACATAATTACTAAGATTTAGATCTCCCGGCAAATCAAAAATTTCAGGATTATGTGGATTGTCATTATCGAAAATTCCGTGGGCCTTATTTACTTGTAATGGTAACCCATAAAAAGATGAGCTACTCTTATTTTCATAATGAATATATTTATTTAAAAAAAGATCATATTTGTAGCTTTTTAATTTTTCTCTTCCTCTCGGTAATGAATTCACTGTATAATTATTTTCCTTCTCGTAATGAATTAATGGCTCTTTTTCATATAAATAAAAATAGGTTGAGTTTGCCAAATTTTGATTTATTCTATTTCGCCATTTTTGAGGTACTAATCCAGACCAGCTAGTTTGAGATAAATCATATTGATATTGATCATTACCCATTAACCAGCTTTGCCATTCATTCATTTCAAAATTATTAAAATTTTTATGTCTTGATTTGGAATTCAAAATTCTTTGTGTTCCAAAAAAAATCTTTATTTTATCCTTAATAAAAGGAATTGTTCCATGATATTGAAATAAGGATTTCAAGTCATGCTTGTTACTAACTTGTATTTGTGATAATTTGTAAAATACATATGCTTGTGAAAAAGAAGAGAGGTCACACAAAATCTGCGATTTATTATTATTACTAGTATTAGTAGTCTTAGAAATTGATCTTTTTATAGTCGAAATAAAATGAATTGGATTTTTATTTGTTTGATCATTGTAACTGTATTTATCAGTAATTTTTTTTTTTGATTGAAGTAAAATTTGTATATTCCTTCTAGGAATATTAATGATACGTAAAAAAATATCTATGCATATCTTTTCAATACAAAAATAAAAAAAATAGTGACATTTACGTATTAGTTGGGCCCTTCCTCTTTTTACTATTTGCCAAAAAATTTTCGACTGTTCTAATCTTTTATCATCCCAACTTGCTTCGTTAGGACGAATGCTTATATCTCTAGTTATAAATATATTTTTCTTGTCTTTTGTTATTTTTTCAATTTGATTTCGAATTGTATTTGTTCTATCAGCCATATCTTTCATTTTTTTTTCTGTCAGTGAATAATTTGTCCAATCAATCGATCGAATTCGAATGGAAAATTCCGGAATAATTTTATTGCTTATTATTGATAATTTTTTCGTTTTCTTTCTATTTGAATTCGATTCAGATACTTCCTTCAATTCAAATAATGAAATTGAATTTCTTTTTGTAAGTTCTTTCATTATTTTTTTTTTTAATTGAACTTTTTTTGTAACCCATTTTGTTTTTTCGTTTGATACTTTTTTAAGTTTTTTTTTTAGTTGTTTCCAAATAGGATCAAAAAAGGAAGGTCCTTTTCGGGGACAACCAAAGGGTAGTTCCGTTTCCATTCCCCAAACAGTTAAAAAACAAAAATTTTGTTTTTTCCCTTTATTTTTCTTTGAATCTTGAGATTGTAGCTTAGATCGGTGCCACGGTTTTAGACGGAAAGGAAATAGGATCTTTATCTGAATCCCGTCGGTTAACCAATTTTTTGGAAATTCGTTTTCTGATAATTGAACACCATTATAAGTGCACTTAACATGAATTTCTCTATTCCACTCTTCCAAATCTTCATGCCACTCGGCAGGTTGAAATACTAATATACGCCCAATATTTTTGGCTATTATCAATGAAGGCAATACTATATATTTTCTAAGAATTGACTGAGTTACTAACAAATAACCCCTTGTTGGTTGAGCAAATAGACCGGTATCCCAAGCTTCTGCTATTGCTATACGTTCATTTTCCTTTTTCTTTTTATCTTTTTCTTTCGCCTCTTTCTTTTCCGAATTCGGAATTTTGAATTCTGTGCCCTCCACCATCCAATTTCTGAAAATGAAATTTAACATTCGGCCAATATCAAAAAATAGAACAAAAATTTTGTCTATTCTGTCCAAAAAAAGTGGCGAATGTACTGTTGTTTGAAACAGCTTCCAAGTAACTGTTTTCCGTCTTTGAGCACGCATGGATCCTTTAATTACGTCTCGACGAAAATCTGATTGTTCTGAATAACGTATCAAAGCCACCTCGTCTACTTGATCACGATTACTGGTGTTATTTTTATTCATTTCGTTATCAGTAAAAATAACGACACGTTTGGCTTTTCGTGAGCGAATACCACGATCCTCAGTTGCCTCGTCCTCTTCTTCCTGTTCTTCCAAATCATCAATCAATTTGTATGACCACTGAAGAACCTTTTTTTTTATTTCATTTATTCTTTTTCCAATCTGTTTTTTTTTCAATTCTTTAGAATCCGTAGGAAAGGTATCATGAAGTTTATTTATCCAAAGAGTGTTATTTCTCGGATCTTCTATCAAAGGTATTAAATATTCGTTCATGCTTGAACGTGAGTACAATTCTTTAATTGTTCCACGATAGGATCCGTTCAAAAGAGGATCATATTTTTTCGGTAAGCATTCTTGTTCATTCTCATCATTGCATAATCTAGTCCTTTTTTCGAGTACATCCGTAACAAGAAACCCCTTGTCTAGAACTCCTATTCGATTAAAAAGTTCGTTA